TTCTCATTTTTGTACCCCCAATGCGTCTTGTATACATTGGTATGCAAAAATGAAAGATTATGTCCAATTTTATTTAATTGATCTCACTCAGATCCCAGTCAATTAATCCCTCGTTACCACCCATAGGAAAAGTAATAGGTAGGGATGACAGGATTTGAACCCGTGACATTTTGTACCCAAAACAAACGCGCTACCAAGCTGCGCTACATCCCTTTTACAAAATTTTTGTACAGTGTCATTGTACAAAATCCATGTCTTGTTTTCCACATCGTTATTTTTTCCTCGATCCATATACAATTTTCTTGTCATTTCTTCTTTTTGGTTTCATATAATAAAAGAATTATATACATCTGAAACCTAACGTATAAAAAAGATGACTATTTTGCTTAGGAAGAAGAGGGTCTCTTTTTCTTTTTTAGGGACAGGGGTAGGAAAATCTTATCTACTGTTCATTGTACATATCCATTTTTGTTAGGAATTCCGTACAAAAAAATACAAATGATCTTGAACTACAGCATCTGACCATATATGTATTACAATAAATAAGGAGGATTTTCAATGCGAGATATAAAAACATATCTTTCCACAGCGCCTGTGCTAACTACTCTATGGTTTGGGTCTTTAGCGGGTCTATTGATAGAAATTAATCGTTTATTCCCGGATGCTTTGTCATTCCCTTTTTTCTAGATTATTAGTTATTAATATTATATTAATATTATTAATATAATATTAATATAATATGCGAAAAAAATGAAGAAAATTTGAGATACAATTCTACGTGACGTGACTAAAACTTAAACTTAGTCCCCCTTTTTTTCAGTTCTTTAGGATAGGAAGGAAAGAGAAAGAAAAAGTATATTGAACCTCAGCAAAAATCCGGTGGATCTAAGATCCCATTTTGGAGAACAGAAATAGAAAGGGGGGTTCAGTCTAAGGTAAAAAAAAGCTCCACGAAATCATAGCATAAAAAAAAGATACTTAAATGAAATACTGGGATTAGGATAGGAATAATTGATAGTTAGAAAAAAATTGTATTACTTACATTATTACTATATATATAATAATATTCTATTAATATTAATTAGAATTACAACAAAATATTTAGAAATGGAATTTCTAATTAGTAACTTCTATTGATATTGATTTTTTTTTTTCTTTTTTGTTCTTTTCGTCTTCTTAGGTTCGGGTCGAAAACAGAAGAGTTAAGTTGATCAAACAAAAATACAAAGGGGGTTCATGGCTAAGGGTAAAGATATCCGAGTTAGAGTTATTTTGGAATGTACCAGTTGTGTCCAAAATGGTGTCAATAAGGAATCGCCAGGCATTTCTAGATATATTACTCAAAAGAATCGGCACAATACACCCAGTCGATTAGACTTGAGAAAATTTTGTCGATATTGTCACAAGCATAGGATTCATGGGGAAATAAAGAAATAAATCGAACGTGTGTTTGATCTTTCAAGGGGGCAGGAAAAGGAAGAACTTAACATATCTTAACATAAACATATATATATATAATATACAAATAAAAATATAGAATATACAAAAAAACCTATTTCGGTCGGATCTGAAATGAATAAAGAAAATAAAGAAATAGAATTTTAGAGATAAGGAATAAACCATGGATAAATCCAAGCAACCTTTTCGTAAATCCAAGCGATCTTTTCGTAGGCGTTTTCCCCCAATTGAATCGGGGGATCGAATTGATTATAGAAACATGAGTTTAATTAGTCGATTTATTAGTGAACAAGGAAAAATATTATCTAGACGGGTGAATAGATTGACCTTGAAACAACAACGATTAATTACTATTGCTATAAAACAAGCTCGTATTTTATCTTTGTTACCTTTTCTTAATAATGAAAAACAGTTTGAGAGAGCCGAGTCAATCCCTAGAACTACCGGTCCTAGAACCAGAAACAAATAGATATACTCTTCCATTGATTCAAAACTTCAATCGGAATTCAAGCTCAGATTGATGTTTTGTTCGAAAAGCCTCAAATCCAGATTTGATTGTTGTGTTATAAGAAACAACAAATAGGGAAAGAATAAATCTTTTTTTTTTTTTGAAAGATGTTCGTTCATTTCTACTACTTATCTTATCTGAATTTTTTTTATTCTATCTTCCCGGAGTCCATTCTCCGGGGAATGCAATTCGGTTTCAATCATTCCTATATATGACTTTAGAATGTCTTTTATTTCATAATTTTATTGGAAATCATGTAAAGACAATTTTGATTTGATATAGCTATTTGCGCAAGTATTTTACGATTAAGAAGTAATTGCTTCTTGTACAGATTGTGTATTAATCTACTATAACTATAGAATACCCCTTTCTCACGAGCCGCTGCATTTATCCGAGCGATCCACAAACGGCGAAAGTCCCTCTTTTGCCTGCCCCTATCTCGATGAGAGGAAACCAAAGCTCTCATTTTCTGTTGAGTAATGGTTCGAGTAAGTCTTGAATGCGCCCCTATAAAGGTTGATGCAAATAAACGAATTTTTGTTCGACGTCTCCGAGCTATATATCCTCGTCTAACTCTGGTCATTGAATCAAATTACACTTTAATGAATGAATAACTAATTGATTTCTCTTCTTTCAGTCATCCTTTTATCCCCCGGTTGATTAATAACAAAACGGATTATTCCGATATATAAAATATAAATTCCAATGGCTTTTGCTACTATGACCTTCCCAACCACTATTTTGAATCCTTCCAGGTAAAATACCTAGAAATAAGAAATTCTAACGATATTAAATAAAAGCAAAAAATAGTGGGTTCCATCGTTTCTATGGTTATTTCATAAACGGTGAGGTCCTCTCTATACACCGGAGCCTCTTCTTTCATTTAATCAAATGTTATTGTAAACTTGTATAGTTCACTCTCTTTGGCTCTACCAATCAATTATACAGTAATAGATCTTTTCACAAAAAAGGCTATCCATACAGTGACGGCATTTAATTATGAAAGTTGGCTAGGTAGCTGACCTTGTTAGTCCGTTCTTTCAAGAAAGGGAGCATAACCTTTTTGCTTCTTGTAGTACTATACTATTTCCTCCGCTTAATGGATAACTATTTGCTACCAATGGGGAATTGCTTTTCATCTCAAATTGAGGTGATTGGATTTGCACCAATGGAAACCATAAATTTCATACACAAAAAATATAGGTATATGATAGATCCTCATCCTCATTTTTAGATAGTAAAAATGGCTTTTTCCACTCTATCTATTCTATCTATCCTATTGGTGATTGGCACTGGAAAAATGGTTTCGTTTGTTCGAACTCATGATCTAAACGAGTCGCACATACACCCTAGTACATGTTCCCCGACGCTGAGGACATCCTCGAAGTGCGGGGGATTTCGTGATTTTTCTTATTGGCTGTCTTGTGTTTCTAATAAGTTGTTTAATTGTCGGCATATCATACATATATATAATAAAATAGGTTGGTTTAGATCGATCTTAACCTGATGATTGATGATTATGAATTATTTCTATTCAATATCAAATCACGAAAAATTCGAATTCTGATTTGAAACGGAATCATGTATTTACACGAAATCTCCAGTATTTTCATTTTCGACCGCTACAAGATCAACAATACCATGAGCTTGGGCTTCTGTTGCTGACATAAAAACATCCCTTTCCATGTCTTCGGATATAACCCATAAAGGGTTGCCCGTTCTTTGTACATAAACCTTTGTGAGGGTTTCGCGAAGTTTCAGTAGTTCTTCCGCTTCCAGGATAAATTCCCCCGCTTGTGCCTCATAAAAAGAACTAGCAGGTTGGTGAATCATGACCCTGATAATATTGATATAACCTCATGCATGAGCGGTTCTTCTATCTTGCAGGATTGGGCTAAAGTAAGGGATAAAAAAACAAGAAGAAAAAAAAAACAAATAGAATGGAACAGCCGTACAGGCATCTTTTGTGCATTGCATACGGCTCTGCAATGGCATTTCTTCCTCCCTTCTCTTCAATTTCTATTCTATCGAAGAAAAAAATAGAATCCATCCGATCCAGATCGTTGAATGATCCATTTACCACCCTTCCTTTCGTATTGTAGGAGTCAAAAAATACTATGATGGTTCTGTTGCTTTCTATATTTATCTCGTCTGTGATTTAGCAATCCCAAAGTTTCTTTTTTTTTTTCATTTTCGTACTCTTTCTTTCGTAACGTAACTATCATAAAGATAAAGAGACTTCTGGTGTGGAAGAAAAACGGTTTGTGACGCTGAAATGTACTCCTGACACATAAGATCAAATCGGAATAACCTTTGTTTCATACTACTATCTCGATACAAAATCTCATGTTAGGAAAAACAATACTAGTTTGTTCATATCGAACTCGAAGTGCCATGCTATTATTACCTATTTTTCATATTATTCACATTCGATATGGCGAAGGCATAGTCTTCTTCTTTTTTTTTTTCAAATAAAAACTCATTGGCGCCAAGCGTGAGGGAATGCTAGACGTTTGGTAATTTCTCCTCCGACCAGAATGAAAGATCCCATTGAAGCGGCTAATCCCATGCAAATTGTATGCACATCGGGCGAAACAAATTGCATAGTATCATAAATGGCTATTCCTGGTATTACCCATCCGCCGGGAGAGTTTATAAACAAATAAAGATCCCTAGTATCATCTTCTATACTGAGATATACCATGAGACCAACAAGTTGATTTGAGATCTCACTATCAACTTCTTGGCCTAAAAAAAGTAATCTTTCTCGATAAAGTCGGTTGATTAGGACAAAATTGTATCCCCTTTGAACCGTACGCGCATCTTTGGATGCATACGGTTCAAAAAAATTGTGAAAAAAGAATCAATGTGTCGATTCCAATCCTATCTTTTTTTTTGTAACAGATTTCCGTTTTTCTAATGAAAATAAAGGGGTTTTTCTTCTATTTTTCAAAAAAAAACATAAGTTTTGGCTCCCTTCCATATCCCTAAAAAAAAAAAAGAATTTACTGAACTTCATTTTTTGTATTAACCT